ACATAAAAATGCCATTGCCATAAATGGACAAAGTAATATTTCCATTTTTTCATCAAAAGAGGTGTATCCGTTGAAGCAAGAATGGATTTTCCTTGATGTCTAAAATAATGAATGAAAAGATCCTGAAGGAGCCATAGGCCAATCGGAAAATCATTAGCAAAGACTTCTTTTACAGGATGCTTTATTTTTCCATAGAAAAATATTCGCTCAAAAAAGACACCAGAAGATGTTAATCGTAAATGAGAAGATTGGTTGCGGAGAAAAAGTAAAACAGATTCGTATTCACAAACATGAGAATTATACAGGAACAAGACAAATCTTAGATTACTCCTTGAAAAAATAGAAAAAGATTTATTTGGAAATTTTTTTGTAATAATAAAACTATTACAATTATAATACTCGTGAAGAAAAAGCCCTAATAAATGCAAAGAAGAGGCATCTTTTACCCAACAGCGAAGGGTTTGAACTAAGATTTCCAGATGAATCGGATAGGGTATTAGTACATCTGATACATAAGTTAAATGTGTAAATTTGTCTTCTAAAAAAGGAAATATTGAATGAATGGATCGTAAATTAGAAAACTTTACGACTTGTCTACCCGTAGAGGAAGATATTAATCGTGGGGCAAATGGCATCTCCACAATGCCTGCAAACCCCTCTGATATCATTTGAGAATAAAAATTCGCATTGAACCCAAAAACTTGATTTTGGTTAGAATCATTATCATAACTAATCAAATGATTCGTTTGATACATTCGAAAAATTAAACGTTTTACAACCAGTAAACTATATTGATTGTCATAAAACACATTTTCTAACAAGTTCAATCTATTTAAACCATGATCAAGAACAAATGCATACATATACTCCCGAAAGATAAGCGGGTATAGGAGTTCATATTTCCCAGATCTATCTAGCTCTAAAAATCCTTGATATTTCGCCATTTGAAATTAGATTTGAACCAAAAATAGGACGGGATATATTGGGTTATCAAATGATACATAGTACGATAGAATCAAAACAAGGTATTATATTAATAATAGGATACCTTGGAAAAAGGTACGACTCAAAAACGGACTCTCTAACCTTTCTTTTTTCGACAAATTGGTTTATGTTCATTCTCAGATAACAAAAAGGTTAGAAATCCTTTATTTTTTCAATCCAGTCGCTCTTTTGATTAAAAAAAGATCTCTTTATCAATATAAAGCCTTCTTTATACACATTTATTTCTACTACATAATGGAGATAGCTAATAGTTAGGATTCAAAACAAATCGATAATACGCTCATGGGAAAAGCCTTTCCCGCGTCAAGCACTAATATAGTTTTAACGTCTAATTAGATCGGGTAATAATTCAAAAATTAAGAACAGGAGCTCGTTACTTTTTCTTTTCCTATAATTGGAACCTATAGTTAGGATCTATCCCTTTATTTCCTCGACCTAACTTTAAATTTAGTTTCAATTTCTTAAATTCATTTTCGCCCAAGTCCAAAATTAAAACAAAAAGAATGAAATATTTTTAGAATTTTCTATTGATACGACATGCTTTTTTTTCCAGTCATTCCTTTCAGGATCAGTCGCGGTCTTACAAACTCTACTGAATGATATAGACGAATCCCTTGCTTCATATAAATGTGTAAAAGATGCTAGCCGCACTTAAAAGCCGAGTACTCTACCGTTGAGTTAGCAACCCGAACTAAAAAAATTAGAATGTATAGATACAATCGGAATCCCAATAAATAAATTAATTTAATTTTTCGGCGCAATCAAAACATTTAAAAAAGGCAAAACAAAAATAGAAAAATATAGAATCAATTTTGAACATAATATAATTAATATAATCTGAGCGGAGATAAATAGATTCATTTATCCATGCTCAGATTATATTTATTTGATAGACTGTTGTCAATAGAAATGGAAATGTTGAGAAAAGAATACAATAAAAAAATGGAAATTCAAATTGAAATTTGTCAATTTACTAAAAAAAACTAAGGGTTTATATTGGGTTGGCACTACATATAGAAGCGACATATAGATAGAGTGTAGACAGATAAATAAATTAAACAAATGAAATATAAAACCCCACAATTAATATCAATCAATCTAAGTAAAAAAGAAAAGATTAAGCCTTTACTTTTCTTATTTGTTCATAAAATTCCACTGAAAAATGCCCATTGACATAACAATAGACTTTTTTCGTTATAAAAGATGACATTATGTAGGAGCAATAAGAAATTAAATATTATATAAATTGAAAACGCTCTATTGGAGAAAAAATGGAAAATAAAAGATTATACAAAACTCTATAAAAATGGACCACACCTTCTTTAATTTCTATATATTAAAAATATATATATTTCATTAATTGAATTTTGGTTGGTGATTAGGGTGATGGTTCATAAAAACACCCACCTTCTTTGAAATATCATGATGAAAGTTCCTGTAGGCTGAGCGCCTTTTTCAAAGAAATATAAAATAGCAGGAACATTTAAATAGGTTTGATTCTTTATCGGATCATAAAAACCCACTTTACAAAGAGCTCTTCCTTCTCTTCGGGATCGAACATATATTGCAACAATTCGATAAAAGGCTCATTGGGATAGATGTAGATAAGCCCCCACGAGAAACGTATAAGAAGTTTTCACCTCATATGGTTCAAGAAAACTCAAGTTCTATCTTATGTATAGATATAGAATTCTAATGTTAAATATATCCTCAAATCAATTATACCAAAAATTCTCTTTACTTTATCATTTGTAATTTGCACTCTCATAACTCAAGTTGGATAACTCCCCAAGGAAACAATTTCCTTTATTGAGCGATTTCTAATCCCCTTTCTTTTTGTCTGTCAGCTTTCGAATCTATTTTGATTCTTCATTTTAATCTAGTTCTTGTTGTTGAGACAATTGAAAACGGTTTTTCCTTGCTCTAAGATCCTTTATCTTTCTTTGCCTTGAATCATTGCATCTCTTCGGTGTTCTTTAATCGTTTCAATCAAAATAGTAGCAACATACCTTTTTTTGTGATTTCCTTGTATCACCCAATCATACTAATGGTTGATTCCTGTGTGATACACTTTTGATTTGATCGAAAGGTTTTTACAAATTCCAACAAATTTGAATTTTAGACTTGCTTGAATTGGATCCTTTCGATTTCCATAAGGTGTCCCCATTTATTAATTTTACTAACCCTAGATTCTTGATTCTGGCCTCCGATAAACGAATAAATACGTTTTGCTCGAGCTCTATCTTGTACGATAGAGTTTACATCACCCCCCCCCCAAAAAAAAATGAGATCTTTAGTGGAACAGAACAAATGATGTCCAGCCAAAAGCACTTTCAGTGCCATATAATATAAAAATAATGGGTGTAAGAATAATAATAATTTTATTTTCTTTTTCAATATTATACTGTTAAACATAAACCGAAGATCTTTCAAAAAAGAATAAACGTTATTCTGATTTTTTTTTATATGATATAAATCTTTCTATTATATGCCATATATATTATATGATATATATGGAGTAAGTCTGTACTAAATATTAAACTATTTTGGGTGTGCATACAGATATACTCTGGGACGGAAGGATTCGAACCTACGAATACCGGGACCAAAACCCGTTGCCTTACCACTTGGCCACGCCCCATTGATTTTTTACACTAATAAACACTAAGATTGGTACTAGTTGTTCGTCAACTTGAGTCTAAATATCTATCAAATAAATTACATTATTGAGATAATTTTTCTACGTGTAAATATAGAATTAAACTAATGAATTTATTGATCATTACATATAATTCAATTAAGATATTATATGAAAATATGATTTCTTCTATTCACTTTTGATTTTAGAATTGAAGTTGAAGAATTTTTGATTGGGCAAGTTCAAATCAAAGAAGGTTTTTTGGTCTTTCTACTTTATTTTTATTCCCTTATCCTTCTATAAATAATGCAACTTATTAATAACTCAATCGAAATAAATAGAATTACCCTCAAGAACAAAACGTTTGTTATGCTTAATATATTAAGTTTGATCTGTATCTGTCTTAATTCTACCCTTTTTTCAAGTAGTTTTTTCGCCGCCAAATTGCCCGAAGCCTACGCTTTTTTAAATCCAGTCGTAGATGTTATGCCAGTAATACCTGTTCTCTTTTTTCTCTTAGCTTTTGTTTGGCAAGCTGCTGTAAGTTTTCGATGATATTTTGAATTAAATAGTATTTAATATCGTCCTAGACAAATTTATGGTTTATTGGAAAAAAAAAATTCTAACAATCGATAAGATCATATAAATCTTACAGTATAAACCCTTGGTTCAAATAGCGAAACTCTGATATAGCTGTGATAAGTTCCGAACACCACATTTTACTTCATTATTCTGACCTTTTTCCATTGGAAGACCTCTTGGAGTCTTCCAAAATGTCTAATTATGGATATAAAAGAAAATTTTTTGTAATTTTAAAATCCCCTTTTAATGTTTTTTTTTTTTGAAATTTTTTTTTGATTTGGTGGCAATTTCAAAAAAAAAAATATATATATATACTATACTAAAATATAGTAGGGTACGCAGTCTAAAAAACAAATATACGCATGGAGGATCTACTCTCTTTTTTTTTCCTAAAAAATACTCTTGGAGATTATGTAATGCTTACTCTAAAACTATTTGTTTACACAGTAGTCATATTCTTTGTCTCTTTATTCATCTTCGGATTCCTATCTAATGATCCGGGACGTAATCCTGGACGTGAAGAATAAAAAAGAAATAAGGTTTGTTTTTCTTGCTCGATTTTTAAATGTTCTTTAGTAGGATTTTAGCTCTTTCACATTTTTAACTATTAAAATAACTTAAAAAAAGGAAATAAAAAGTTATCAATGAAAACGGAAAGAGAGGGATTCGAACCCTCGGTACGAAAAACTCGTACAACGGATTAGCAATCCGACGCTTTAGTCCACTCAGCCATCTCTCCCCAATTGACAAAGGAAAGGACAATTACTATGTTAAA